GCTAATGTAGCTTAAGTAAAGCATAACACTGAAGATGTTAAGATGAACCCTAGAAAGTTCCATAAGCACAAAGGCTTGGTCCTGACTTTCCCGTCAGCTTTAGCAAAATTTACACATGCAAGTATCCGCACCCCTGTGAGAATGCCCACAGTTTCCTTTAAGGAAACAAGGAGCCGGTATCAGGCACAAGACTATTAGCCCACAACACCTTGCTTAGCCACACCCTCAAGGAAATTCAGCAGTGATAAACATTAAGCAATAAGTGAAAACTTGACTTAGTTAAAGCTAAGAGAGCCGGTAAAACTCGTGCCAGCCACCGCGGTTATACGAGAGGCTCAAGTTGATAATTTTCGGCGTAAAGCGTGGTTAGGGAATTTTTAAACTAAAGCTAAACACCCCCAAGACTGTTATACGTACCCGGGAGTATGAAACCCTATAACGAAAGTAGCTTTAAACAACCTGAACCCACGAAAGCTGTGAAACAAACTGGGATTAGATACCCCACTATGCACAGCCCTAAACTTTGATAGCAGAGTACAGCCGCTATCCGCCCGGGTACTACGAGCACCAGCTTAAAACCCAAAGGACTTGGCGGTGCTTTAGACCCCCCTAGAGGAGCCTGTTCTAGAACCGATAACCCCCGTTCAACCTCACCTTCTCTTGCCTTTCCCGCCTATATACCGCCGTCGTCAGCATACCCTGTGAAGGATCCATAGTAAGCAGAATTGGTATAACCCAAAACGCCAGGTCGAGGTGTAGCATATGAGGAGGGAAGAAATGGGCTACATTTCCTTCCCCAGGAAATACGGACTGTGCCATGAAACAGCACACGAAGGAGGATTTAGCAGTAAGGGGAGAATAGAGTGCTCCCCTGAACCCGGCCCTGAAGCGCGCACACACCGCCCGTCACTCTCCCCAAGCCATAATAACTTTTTTCTAAACCCTGTAATAAGGCAAAGGGGAGGCAAGTCGTAACATGGTAAGTGTACCGGAAGGTGCACTTGGAAAAATCAGGGTGTAGCTAAGATAGTAAAGCATCTCCCTTACACCGAGAAGTCGCCCGTGCGAACCGAGTCACCCTGAAACCCAACAGCTAGCCTCTTCTTCTATACTCATCAAGAAATTATACCAACCCCTAAATACCCTAAAAAGTAATAAGTAAATCATTCTTCCCCCTTAGTATGTGTGACAGAAAAGGATAACTGAGAGCTATAGATAAAGTACCGCAAGGGAACGCTGAAAGAGAAATGAAATAACCCAGTAAAGTATAAAGAAGCAGAGACTAAGCCTCGTACCTTTTGCATCATGATTTAGCAAGTCCCCTCAAGCGAAAAGTTTTTTAGTTTGACACCCCGAAACTAGACGAGCTACTTCAAGGCAGCCTATAAATAGGGCAAACCCGTCTCTGTGGCAAAAGAGTGGGAAGACCTTTAAGTAGAGGTGATAAACCTACCGAGCCTAGTAATAGCTGGTTACCTGGGAACTAAATAGAAGTTTAGCCTTTTATTTTCTTATACCAAACTTGGCACTTCCTCTGGCCAGGCCTTGAGAATAATAAAGGAGTTAGTCAAAAGGGGTACAGCCCTTTTGAATAAAGACACAACTTTTCCAGGAGGATAAGAATCAAAACTTAATCAAGGCCAGTGTTCTGGTGGGCCTAAAAGCAGCCACCCTTATAGATAGCGTTAAAGCTCAAACACTAATCCTGCCTTATATTCCGATATCAAAATTTTATTCCCCTAAACCATACCAGGTCGTTCTATATTTTATAGAAAAGATTATGCTAGAATGAGTAATAAGAGACTAAACCTCTCTCCAAGCACACATATAAATCGGAACGGACCCACCCCCGAAAATTAACGGCCCTAACCTAAGAAGGAAATAGGACTCAAATAGAAAACTAGAAAACCTCCTATAAACTCACCGTTGACCCTACAATGGCGTGCTCCCCGGGAAAGACTAAAAGGAGAAGAAGGAACTCGGCAAACCATAAATAAGCCTCGCCTGTTTACCAAAAACATCGCCTCTTGAAATCCCCCTGTATAAGAGGTCCCGCCTGCCCTGTGACGAAGGTTTAACGGCCGCGGTATCTTGACCGTGCAAAGGTAGCGCAATCACTTGTCTTTTAAATGAAGACCTGTATGAATGGCAAAACGAGGGCTTAACTGTCTCCTTCCCCCAGTCAATGAAATTGATCTCCCCGTGCAGAAGCGGGGATATAAACATAAGACGAGAAGACCCTATGGAGCTTTAGACGCAATGACCTCCCATGTTTAACCCCTTGACTAAGAGGCATAAACCAACTGGGCCCGGGCATGATGTCTTTGGTTGGGGCGACCACGGGGTAACGAAAAACCCCCGAGTGGAATGAGTACACAACTCTTTAAACCCAAGAGCCACAGCTCTAGGAGTCAGAATTTCTGACCTAAAAGATCCGGCAAAGCCGATCAACGAACCGAGTTACCCTAGGGATAACAGCGCAATCCCCTTTTAGAGCCCATATCGACAAGGGGGTTTACGACCTCGATGTTGGATCAGGACATCCTAATGGTGCAGCCGCTATTTAGGGTTCGTTTGTTCAACGATTAAAGTCCTACGTGATCTGAGTTCAGACCGGAGTAATCCAGGTCAGTTTCTATCTATGAAATACCCCTGCCTAGTACGAAAGGACCGGCAAGAGGGGGCCAATGCTACAAGTATGCCCCATCCTTACCTAATGAAGGCAACTAAATTAGGTAAAAGGATATAGTATTAAGCTAAAGATTATAGCATGTTAGGGTGGCAGAGCCCGGTTAATGCAAAAGACCTAAGCCCTTTAGACAGAGGTTCAAATCCTCTCCTTAACTATGTTTTCTACGATTTTACATACTCTGGTTAACCCTTTGGTTTTAATTATCTTTGTTTTACTAGCTGTTGCCCTCCTTACCCTTGTTGAACGAAAAACATTAGGCTATATACAGCTTCGGAAGGGCCCTAATATTGTTGGACCTTGTGGTCTGCTTCAACCCTTTGCAGATGGCCTAAAACTCTTTATCAAGGAACCCGTCCGCCCCTCTACCGCTTCCCCCCTTCTATTCCTCTTAGCCCCTATTTTAGCATTTGCTTTAGCCATAACCCTGTGGGCCCCTATGCCCCTCCCCTTCCCAATTGCAGATTTAAATCTAGGCATCCTTTTTCTTCTTGCCCTATCTAGTCTAGCGGTCTACTCCATCCTTGGGTCGGGCTGGGCTTCCAACTCTAAATATGCCCTAATTGGAGCCCTCCGGGCAGTTGCCCAAACCATTTCATATGAAGTCAGCCTAGGCCTTATTCTTCTTTGTACAATTATATTTACGGGAGGCTTTACCTTGCAAACCTTTAGTGTGGCCCAAGAGAATGTTTGGTTAATTATCCCCGCATGGCCTCTAGCCGCAATATGATTTGTGTCTACCCTTGCAGAAACAAACCGTGCCCCCTTTGATCTCACGGAGGGAGAGTCAGAGTTGGTGTCGGGGTTTAATGTGGAGTATGCTGGAGGCCCCTTTGCTTTATTTTTCTTAGCCGAATACGCTAATATTCTCCTAATAAACACACTGTCTGCCGTATTGTTTCTTGGCACCTCTCTTTACCATTTAGCTCCTGAATTTACCTCCCTCATACTGATAGCTAAGGCAGCCGTTCTGTCAGTAATTTTCCTCTGGGTGCGAGGGTCCTACCCTCGCTTCCGTTACGATCAACTCATACACTTAATCTGAAAGAACTTTCTTCCCCTAACCCTGGCACTTGTTATTTGACATTTATCTTTACCTATTACTTTCTCAGCTCTCCCTCCCCAGCTGTAGCCCCGGAATCGTGCCTGAATTAAAGGACCACTTTGATAGAGTGAATCATGAGGGTTAAAGCCCCTCCGACTCCTTAGAAAGAAGGGGATTGAACCCTACCTGAAGAGATCAAAACTCTTAGTGCTTCCTCTACACTACTTCCTAGTAAAGTCAGCTAAACAAGCTTTTGGGCCCATACCCCTGACATGTTGGTTAAAACCCTTCCTTTACTAATGAACCCTTATATTATCGCCACCCTCCTATTTAGCTTAGGCCTGGGGACCACAATTACCTTCGCCAGCTCCCACTGGCTCCTCGCTTGGATAGGACTAGAAATTAATACATTAGCCATTATTCCTTTAATAGCACATAACCATCACCCCCGAGCAGTAGAAGCAACCACCAAGTATTTTTTAACGCAGGCCACTGCTGCAGCTGTACTCCTCTTTGCGAGCATTTCTAATGCATGGGTAACAGGCCAGTGAGATATTAGTTATATAACTCACCCCCTCCCTAATACACTTATTATTTTGGCCCTGTCCCTTAAGATTGGCCTGGCACCCCTCCACACTTGAATACCTGAAGTACTTCAAGGCCTAGATTTGACCACAGGCTTGATTCTTTCCACCTGGCAAAAACTTGCCCCCTTCTACCTTTTTCTTCAGATTGCCCCTATAAATTACACCCTCCTTATTGTTCTCGGACTTTTTTCAACTCTTGTCGGAGGCTGGGGCGGACTGAATCAAACTCAATTACGCAAGATTCTGGCATATTCCTCAATTGCCCACCTAGGCTGAATAATTCTTGTTTTACAGTTTTCGCCTCGCCTAACACTGCTTGCCTTACTCACATATTTTGTTATAACATTCTCCCTTTTCATAGTTTTTAAGTTTAATAACTCCACAACCCTTAACTCTCTGACCACTTCTTGGGCTAAAGCCCCTGCCCTTACCGCAATGCTCCCACTCATCCTGTTGTCCTTAGGAGGTCTCCCTCCGCTAACAGGCTTTCTCCCCAAGTGAATAATTCTCCTAGAACTTACTAAACAGAGCCTGGCCTTGATTGCCACCTTAGCAGCGCTTTCAGCATTATTGAGCCTCTTCTTTTATCTTCGCGTCTCCTACGCCATAACCCTTACTATCTCGCCCAATAATACTACTGGCACACTCCCGTGGCGCCTTAACTCGCATCTCCCTTCTACCCCCCTGGCACTCGCCGCATCTTTAACTACCTGTCTCCTCCCGATTGCCCCCGCTACGATAGCCCTTCTTGCCTCTTAGGGACTTAGGATAGGATTTAGACCAAGGGCCTTCAAAGCCCTCAGCGGGAGTGAAAATCTCCCAGCCCCTGAAGATAAGACTTACGGGAAATTAACCCACATCTTCTGCATGCAAAGCAGACACTTTAATTAAGCTAAAGCCTTACTAGATAGGCAGGCCTCGATCCTACAAAGTCTTAGTTAACAGCTAAGCGCCCAAACCAGAGAGCATCTATCTACCTTTTCCCCGCCTAGGTAAACAAAATAGTCGGGGAAAAGCCCCGGCAGGGGATTAGTCTGCTTCTTTAGATTTGCAATCTAATATGGAAACACCTCAGAGCTTATTAGTAAGAAGAGGAATTTAACCTCTGTACATGGGATTACAATCCACCGCTTAAATGCTCAGCCATCTTACCTGTGGCAATCACACGCTGATTTTTCTCAACTAATCACAAAGATATCGGCACCCTTTATTTAGTATTTGGTGCCTGAGCCGGCATAGTCGGAACAGCCTTAAGTCTTTTAATTCGGGCCGAACTCAGTCAACCTGGTTCTCTTCTTGGAGACGATCAAATTTATAATGTAATCGTAACAGCTCATGCCTTTGTAATAATCTTTTTTATAGTAATACCAATTATGATCGGAGGCTTTGGTAATTGACTCATCCCTCTAATGATTGGGGCCCCTGATATAGCTTTCCCTCGTATAAACAACATAAGCTTTTGACTCCTGCCACCCTCATTCCTTCTTCTGCTGGCTTCTTCTGGTGTAGAAGCAGGGGCTGGCACGGGATGAACTGTTTATCCCCCCTTGTCCGGCAACCTGGCACATGCAGGAGCATCAGTAGATTTAACTATTTTTTCTCTACATCTGGCTGGCGTATCTTCAATTCTAGGGGCTATTAACTTTATTACTACTATTATTAATATAAAACCCCCAGCAATTTCACAATACCAAACCCCCTTATTTGTGTGAGCCGTCTTAATTACCGCCGTCCTTCTCCTCCTATCCCTCCCAGTTCTTGCCGCAGGTATTACCATGCTTCTAACCGATCGAAATCTAAACACCACTTTCTTTGACCCAGCAGGAGGGGGAGACCCTATTCTTTACCAGCACCTATTCTGATTTTTTGGTCACCCCGAAGTATATATTTTGATCCTACCCGGGTTTGGTATAATTTCACACATTGTTGCCTATTACTCGGGCAAAAAAGAACCATTCGGCTACATGGGCATGGTTTGAGCTATAATGGCTATCGGACTTCTTGGGTTCATCGTTTGAGCCCACCACATATTTACCGTCGGCATAGATGTCGATACCCGAGCCTACTTCACTTCCGCTACAATAATTATTGCCATTCCTACAGGAGTTAAAGTTTTTAGCTGGCTTGCCACCCTGCACGGAGGTGCTATTAAATGGGAAACCCCTTTACTTTGAGCCCTCGGTTTTATCTTTTTATTTACTGTAGGCGGCCTAACAGGAATTGTTTTAGCCAACTCATCCCTTGATATTGTCTTACACGACACATACTACGTGGTAGCACACTTCCATTACGTTTTATCAATAGGTGCTGTCTTTGCTATTATCGCCGGGTTCGTACACTGATTCCCCTTATTTTCAGGTTATACGCTCCATAGCACCTGGACAAAAATTCACTTTGGAGTAATATTTGTGGGGGTAAACCTAACCTTCTTTCCACAACACTTTCTAGGTTTAGCCGGGATGCCTCGACGATATTCAGATTACCCTGACGCCTACACCCTTTGGAACACAGTATCCTCTATCGGGTCTTTAATTTCACTTATCGCTGTAGTTATATTTCTCTTCATTATTTGAGAAGCATTTGCAGCCAAGCGAGAAGTAATGTCTGTGGAGCTCACACCTACAAACGTTGAATGACTACATGGCTGCCCCCCACCCTATCACACATTTGAAGAGCCTGCCTTCGTTCAAATCCAACACTGCAACTAAACCTTTTAGCCTAACGAGAAAGGAGGGAATTGAACCCCCGTAGATTAGTTTCAAGCCAATCACATTACCACTCTGCCACTTTCTTTATAAGACACTAGTAAAACTGAAATTATACTGCCTTGTCAAGGCAAAATTGTGGGTTGAACCCCCGCGTGTCTTGAAACAATGGCACATCCTTCCCAATTAGGCTTTCAAGATGCAGCTTCACCTGTAATAGAAGAACTCCTTCACTTTCATGACCACACTCTAATAATTGTATTTCTTATTAGCACGTTGGTTCTTTATATTATTGTAGCAATAGTTACAACAAAGCTTACGAATAAGTTTATTCTCGACTCCCAAGAAATTGAAACCATTTGAACTCTTTTACCAGCTATAATCCTCATCCTTATTGCACTCCCCTCCTTACGTATTCTTTACCTAATGGACGAAATTAACGACCCTCACTTAACTATTAAAGCCATAGGTCACCAATGATACTGAAGCTACGAATATACTGATTATGAAGACCTTGGGTTTGACGCTTATATAACCCCCACACAAGACCTTACGCCAGGACAATTCCGACTTTTGGAAACAGACCACCGAATAGTTATTCCTGTAGAATCCCCTGTACGTGTTTTAGTATCCGCGGACGATGTGCTTCACTCCTGATCTGTACCTAGCCTAGGCATTAAAATAGATGCAGTCCCCGGCCGTTTAAACCAAACAGCTTTTATTACATCACGTCCGGGTGTTTTTTATGGCCAATGCTCAGAAATTTGTGGAGCAAATCACAGCTTTATACCAATTGTTGTTGAAGCTGTACCCCTAGAACATTTCGAAAACTGAACCTCTCTAATGCTTGAAGACGCCTCGCTGAGAAGCTAAATCGGGCCTAGCGTTAGCCTTTTAAGCTAAAGAATGGTGATCCCCAACCACCCTCAGCGAAATGCCACAACTCAACCCCGCCCCCTGATTTTTAATTCTAGTATTCTCATGATTTGTCTTTTTAACCCTGATCCCTCAAAAAGTACTAGCACACACCTACCCAAATGAGCCGGCTTCGCACACTAAACAAAAACCCAACACACAACCCTGAAACTGACCATGACATTAAGCTTCTTCGATCAATTTATAAGCCCCACTCTTTTAGGCATCCCACTTATAGCCCTGGCCCTCACCCTCCCTTGAACTTTATACCCCCAACCCACCACTCGATGAATAAACAATCGACTTTTAACCCTTCAAAACTGGCTTATTAACCGCTTTACCCAACAAATCTTTATGCCTATTAACACCCCCGGGCACAAATGAGCCCTCTTGCTCACCTCGCTAATACTTTTCCTTATTACCCTAAACATGTTAGGCCTTCTCCCATACACATTTACCCCAACCACCCAACTCTCTTTAAACATAGCATTCGCCGTCCCCTTGTGACTTGCTACGGTTATTATCGGGGTGCGTAATCAACCCACACATGCCCTAGGACACCTCCTTCCAGAAGGCACCCCCGCACTTCTAATCCCTATCTTAATCATTATCGAAACAATTAGTTTATTTATTCGACCTCTCGCTCTTGGAGTTCGGCTTACTGCCAACCTAACAGCAGGCCACCTACTCATTCAACTTATTGCCACTGCCTCATTCGTCCTTCTTCCTATTATACCAACAACAGCCATTCTAACCTCAATTGTTCTCTTTCTTCTAACTCTTTTAGAAGTCGCCGTTGCTATAATTCAGGCATATGTCTTTGTTCTTCTTTTAAGCCTTTACCTACAAGAAAACGTCTAATGACCCATCAAGCACACGCATACCACATAGTAGACCCGAGCCCCTGGCCCCTAACAGGCGCAGTTGCCGCCCTTCTAACAACCTCTGGATTAGCTGTATGAATACATTTTCATTCCGTAACCTTAATAACCTTAGGCTTATTACTCTTACTCCTAACAATATATCAATGATGACGGGATATTATTCGAGAAGGCACATTTCAAGGACATCACACCCCACCAGTCCAAAAGGGGCTTCGCTACGGAATAATTTTATTTATCACCTCAGAAGTATTCTTTTTCTTAGGCTTTTTCTGGGCGTTCTATCATTCGAGTCTAGCCCCGGCACCTGAGCTAGGCGGATGCTGACCCCCCACAGGCATCACCACCCTGGACCCCTTTGAAGTACCCCTCCTAAATACAGCAGTTCTACTAGCTTCAGGGGTAACTGTTACTTGAGCCCATCATAGTATCATAGAGGGTCAACGAAAACAAGCAATTCAATCCCTAGCCCTGACAATCCTACTAGGTTTTTACTTCACTTTCTTACAAGCACTAGAGTACTATGAAGCTCCCTTTACCATCGCAGACGGAGTTTATGGGTCAACCTTCTTTGTTGCAACCGGCTTTCATGGACTCCATGTTATTATTGGCTCTACCTTCTTAGCCGTATGTCTCCTCCGCCAGGTACAGTACCACTTTACATCTGACCACCACTTCGGGTTCGAAGCCGCCGCCTGATACTGACATTTTGTAGACGTCGTATGACTATTCCTCTATATCTCCATCTATTGATGAGGCTCCTAATCTTTCTAGTACTAATGTTAGTATAAGTGACTTCCAATTACCCGGTCTTGGTTAAACCCCAAGGAAAGATAATGAACTTAATTATAGTTATATTCACCATCACCTCTGCTCTTTCTGTTATTTTAGCCTTGGTTGCATTCTGGCTCCCTCTAATGAACCCCGATTACGAGAAGCTCTCCCCCTATGAATGCGGCTTTGACCCCCTGGGCTCAGCCCGCCTGCCTTTTTCACTTCGCTTTTTTTTAATCGCAATCTTGTTCCTTTTGTTTGACCTGGAAATCGCCCTCCTCCTCCCCCTACCCTGGGGCGATCAGCTCTCCTCCCCCCTCTTAACCTTCTTCTGAGCATCAGCTGTACTTATTCTTTTAACCCTCGGCCTAAGCTATGAGTGAACACAAGGGGGGCTAGAATGAGCAGAGTAGGCACTTAGTTTAATAAAAACCTTTGATTTCAGCTCAAAAACTTATGGTTTAAGTCCATATTTGCCTGATGACCCCTGTTCACTTTACATTTTCTTCAGCTTTCATCCTTGGTTTAGCAGGCCTGGCCTTCCACCGAACACACCTTCTTTCAGCGCTTCTCTGTTTGGAAGGAATAATATTATCTTTATTTATTGCCCTGGCTCTTTGAACCCTCCAGCTCGATTCAACCAGCTTTGCCTCTTCCCCTATAATTCTTTTAGCATTCTCAGCTTGTGAAGCAAGCGCAGGCCTTGCTCTTCTAGTTGCCACAGCCCGAACACATGGTACTGACCGCCTCCAAAATCTTAACCTCTTACAATGCTAAAAATTTTAACCCCTACTATTTTTCTCCTAGCAACCACATGACTTACCCCCTCAAAACATTTATGATCCTCCTCACTGTTTTATAGCCTCTTGATTGCAGCTACCAGTATCGTATGGCTAGCACTTCCTGCAGAAACAGGCTGGAACTGCCTTAGCCCTTACTTAGCCTCGGATCCACTATCAACTCCTCTTCTTGTCCTCACCTGCTGGCTCCTCCCACTAATAATTCTAGCTAGCCAAAATCATCTTATGCATGAGCCCAAAAGCCGTCAGCGACTCTATATCTCTCTCCTAATCTCCCTCCAAATATTCTTAATTTTAGCATTTAGCGCTACAGAATTAATTATATTTTATGTAATATTTGAAGCCACACTAATCCCGACTTTAATTATTATCACTCGGTGGGGTAACCAAATGGAACGCCTTAATGCAGGAACTTACTTTTTATTTTATACTCTAGCGGGGTCCCTCCCCCTTTTAGTCGCCCTCCTGCTTTTACAAAGCTCAGCGGGGACCTTATCTTTTTTGACAATACCTCATACCCCCTTCGTTACCCTTGCCTCCTGAGGCGACAAGTTTTGGTGAGCAGCATGCCTTATTGCATTTTTGGTAAAAATACCCCTTTATGGGGCCCACCTTTGACTCCCTAAAGCCCACGTAGAGGCCCCCATTGCTGGCTCTATAGTGCTTGCAGCCGTCCTCCTTAAACTGGGGGGCTACGGAATGATGCGAGTTCTGGTTATTCTTGACCCATTAACGAAGGACCTAAGTTATCCTTTTATTATTTTAGCCCTCTGAGGTGTAATTATGGCCGGCTCTATTTGTCTTCGACAAACTGACTTAAAATCTCTAATCGCCTACTCATCAGTAAGCCATATAGGCCTAGTAGCAGCGGGCATCCTCATTCAAACCCCCTGGGGCTTCACCGGGGCACTGATTTTAATGATTGCTCACGGACTCACGTCCTCCGCTTTGTTCTGCTTAGCTAATATCAATTACGAACGAACCCACACTCGAACTATACTTGTAGCACGAGGACTTCAAGTAGTTCTCCCTCTTACAGCCACCTGGTGATTCCTTGCCAGCTTAGCAAATTTAGCCTTACCCCCTCTCCCTAACCTTATAGGGGAACTTATGATTATCTCCTCTTTATTTAACTGATCCCCTTTAACACTGTTCCTTACCGGTACGGGGATGCTTATCACTGCTGGCTACTCACTCCACATGTTCCTAACTACCCAACGTGGACCTCTGACAAGTCACCTCCTATCCTTAGACCCCCTACACTCTCGGGAACACCTCCTCCTCGCACTTCACCTAATCCCGCTCCTTCTACTTGTTATGAAGCCGGAATTGATTTGAGGTTGAGCCTCCTGTAGATATAGTTTAACAAAAACATTAGATTGTGATTCTAAAAAAGGAAGTTAAAACCCTCCTATCCACCGAGAGAGGCTCGACAGCAATGATTACTGCTAATATTCACCCCCCTTTGGTTAAACTCCAAAGCTCACTCGAAAACCCTCAGCTCCTAAAGGATAATAGCATATCCATTGGTCTTAGGAACCAAAAACTCTTGGTGCAACTCCAAGTAGCAGCTATGCAAATACCTTCAATTATCTCTTCATCGGCACTATTAATTATCTTCTGTCTTCTGCTTTATCCAATTTTTACTTCTTTCTCCCCTAGTCCCTTAAAACCTGATTGGGCCGTTACAAAAACAAAAGCGGCCGTCAAAATAGCCTTTCTCATTAGCCTCCTCCCCCTATTTGTGTACTTAAACGAGGGGGCTGAAACAATTGTTACAGCTTGATCTTGAATAAACACATTAACATTCGACATTAATCTCACTTTTAAGTTTGATGCTTACTCATGCATCTTTACCCCTATCGCCTTATATGTCACCTGGTCTATTTTAGAATTTGCATCCTGGTATATGCATTCTGACCCCCAAATGAATCGATTTTTTAAATACCTTTTAATCTTTTTGATTGCTATGATTATCCTTGTCACCGCAAATAATATATCCCAACTATTTATTGGGTGAGAAGGTGTCGGTATTATATCTTTTCTTCTTATCGGCTGGTGGTATGGCCGAGCCGACGCTAATACGGCTGCCCTCCAAGCAGTTATCTACAACCGTGTGGGTGATATCGGCCTAATACTAGCTATAGCATGAATAGTCTCTAACTTAAACTCTTGAGATCTACAACAGGTCTTTACCACTTCAAAAAACCTTGACCTTACCACCCCTCTTTTGGGACTCATCCTTGCCGCCACAGGTAAATCCGCCCAATTCGGCCTACACCCCTGGCTTCCTTCTGCCATAGAAGGCCCTACCCCTGTTTCCGCCCTCCTTCACTCAAGTACTATAGTGGTCGCGGGTATTTTTCTTCTCATTCGACTCAACCCTTTGCTAGAAAATAATCAGTTTGCACTAAGTACATGCCTATGCCTAGGCGCTTTAACCACCCTTTTTACAGCTACCTGTGCTCTGACACAAAACGACATCAAGAAGATTGTGGCATTTTCTACATCTAGTCAGCTTGGCTTAATAATAGTAACTATTGGACTTAATCAACCCCAATTAGCATTTTTTCACATCTGTACTCACGCCTTTTTCAAAGCTATACTTTTCCTCTGCTCCGGGGCAATTATTCATAGTCTAAACGATGAACAAGATATCCGCAAAATAGGGGGCATACATCACCTTACCCCATTTACCTCCTCCTGCTTAACTATCGGTAGCCTAGCACTTACCGGAACCCCTTTTCTAGCAGGCTTTTACTCAAAAGATGCTATTATTGAGGCACTTAACACTTCAAATTTAAACGCCTGAGCCCTTGTCCTAACACTAATTGCCACCTCCTTTACAGCCGTATACAGCCTACGTCTAATTTACTTTGTATCTATAGGCCACCCACGGTTTAGCTCCCACCCCCCAATTAATGAAAACAACCCTGCCGTGGTAAATCCTCTTAAGCGCTTAGCCTCAGGCAGCATCGTAGCAGGTTTACTAATTACCTCTAATCTTCTCCCCTATAAGACCCCCGTTATATCTATACCCCTGACGTTAAAAATCGCAGCTCTCACCATCACTATTTTAGGACTTCTCGTGGCCATTGCACTGGCACAACTGGCCTCAAAACAATATAAACCCACTCCTAAACTAGTTCCCTTTCAATTCTCAAACCTACTTGGGTTTTATCCCAATATTATACATCGTATACCCCCGGTAATCTTGCTTGATTTGGGCCAAACTGCCGCTAATCAAATGATTGACCAAACCTGGTTGGAAAAAATTGGACCTAAAAGTACGCAAACCATTAATATCCCTCTTAGCACTACTACTAGTAATATTCAGCGGGGCATGATTAAAACATACCTATCCCTTTTCTTCTTTACTTCCCTCCTTGCACTCACATTTCTAATATTTAGACCGCTTGAAGCGCCCCTCGACTCATTCCGCGGGTTAACTCTAAAACTACAAATAATGTGAGTAGTAGTACTCAGGCCCCTATAATTAGTAAGAACCCCCCTAACCCATACATTACTGATACACCTCCTGCATCCCCACGCAAGGTGACTAGTTCAAGTAGCTCATCGTTTACACCTCAACTTTCTGTATATCAACTTCCACTCAACGTCCCCCCGGCTAGGCCCACCCCTGCTAAATAGCCTGTTATTAAGCCTATAACCGGTAAACTACCCCACCCTTCAGGATAAGGCTCAGCCGCTAACGCGGCTGAATAGGCAAACACGACTAGTATTCCCCCTAAATAAATTAAGAGTAAGATTAGGGACAGGAATGAGCCCCCATGCCCAACTAAAACCCCACAGCCCATCCCTGCTACTAGTACTAGGCCTAACGCCGCAAAATATGGAGAGGGGTTAGCCGCAACCGCCGCCAACCCAAACACAACCCCAAATAACAATAGATATATTACATAAGTCATAGTTCTTACCAGGATTTTCACCAGGACTCGTGGCTTGAAAAACCACCGTTGTACTTCAACTATAAGAACCTAATGGCCAACCTCCGAAAAACTCACCCCCTCTTGAAAGTTGCAAACGACGCTTTAGTAGACCTCCCAGCACCAGTAAACATCTCTGCTTGATGAAACTTTGGCTCTCTACTAGGACTATGCTTAATTGCTCAGGTCCTTACAGGACTCTTCTTAGCCATACATTACACCTCTGATATTTCCACTGCATTTTCATCCGTGGCTCATATTTGCCGAGATGTTAATTATGGCTGACTAATCCGCAACATGCACGCCAACGGCGCCTCCTTCTTTTTTATCTGCATTTATATGCACATTGGACGAGGCCTTTATTACGGCTCCTATCTATACAAAGAAACTTGAAACGTAGGAGTTATTCTACTGCTACTAGTTATAATAACTGCTTTTGTAGGTTACGTCCTCCCCTGAGGCCAAATGTCTTTTTGGGGCGCCACCGTCATTACAAACTTATTATCAGCAGTACCTTATGTGGGGGCCGCTTTAGTCGAGTGAATTTGGGGAGGCTTTTCAGTTGACAACGCAACTCTAACCCGCTTTTTTGCCTTCCACTTCCTCCTGCCTTTTGTAGTTGCAGCTGCAACTATGGTTCACCTTATCTTTCTTCATCAAACAGGCTCTAATAACCCGACGGGTTTAAATTCTGACGCCGATAAAGTCTCCTTCCACCCTTACTTTTCATATAAGGACCTTCTCGGGTTTGCTTTACTTCTCACAACACTCATCTCCCTTGCATTATTCTCCCCAAATTTACTAGGAGACGCAGAAAACTGTATTCCAGCTAACCCCTTGGTCACCCCTCCCCACATCAAACCCGAATGGTATTTCCTCTTTGCCTACGCCATCCTTCGCTCCCTCCCAAATAAACTTGGAGGCGTACTTGCTCTTTTAGCTTCCATCCTTGTCCTCATACTCGTTCCCATTTTACATACATCGAAGCAACGCGGCCTAACTTTCCGACCTATGACTCAATTTTTATTCTGGCTACTAGTTGCGGACGTAATTATTTTAACCTGAATTGGAGGAATACCAGTTGAGCACCCCTTCATCGTGATTGGCCAAATCGCCTCTTTCCTTTACTTCTTCTTATTCTTAATCCTATCCCCCACCGCAGCAGGGTTAGAAAACAAAATCCTTGGATGATAGAGCACTAGTAGCTCAGAGTAAGAGCGCCGGTCTTGTAAGCCGGATGTCGAGGGTTAAAGTCCCCCCTACTAATCAAACTCCCGCCCCTAACTCCCAAAGCTAGGATTCTAAATTAAACTATTCTTTGGCCGGAATCTGCCCCCGGTACTAATAGCGCTTCAAATACATCTATGTCTTTACCCCATTCATTTATATTAAACATTTAGAGTAGTGTAAGCCTACATTATACAAGATTGACACATCATTACTTGACCCTATCTTACCATCACAGTATAATGTCCCTACTAACGACATATTATAAAGGTTACCTATAATTTCGTTAAATACGGTCCGAGATTTATTTGCCCTAGCTAAAAACTCATAAGTCGAGTTATACCAGGACTCAACACCTCTGCAAGTCAAAATCGTATGTAGTAAGAACATCGCATCGGTTGATTACTAAATGATCACGGTTATTGATGGTCAGGGACAGAAATCGTGGGGGTCGCTCTACTTGAATTATTCCTGGCATTTGGTTCCTATTTCAGGTTCACTCATTCCAATTTCCTCCCCTCTTTATCGACGCTTACATAAGTTAATGGTGGAGTACATCACCTCATTACCCCACATGCCGGGCGTTCACTCTAATGGGCAGCTGGTATTTTTTTTTTATTTCCTTTCACCTTGCATTTCAGAGTGCAGGCTCAACCTACTATCAAGCGTGTACATTTTCCTCGCATCGGCGTAAGTAATTCAATGATTATAGACTTTGATTTAGCATTTACATAAGTGATATCAAGGACATAAGAAGAAAAAATCAATAGTGATTCCCTTCTTATCCTTAATTCTCGGCTTTTGTCTGTTAAAACCCCCCTTACCCCCCTTAAACTAGTGACATCCTTATCACTCCTGCAAACCCCCTCCGGAAACAGGAAAACCTCTACCAGTTTTTTAGCCTTATCGTAATTTTCACTTGATGACTAGTGATATTACAATAGTGCAAACCTTTCAAGCAGAGAAAAAACCCTACCAGGTTTTTGGCCCTCCACTTGTTTTTGGTGTCTTGTAGTATTGCAATATTGCAAAT